GAACTTCTCCGCCTGGTCCTACTCCCCAACCTAGAGTAGCTAAGTGTGGAAGTAAAATTAAGCCTTGTTCATACATGGGCTTTTCTGGTACGAAATGAGCCACTTCAAATAGGTTCATTGCTCCGGCCCAGAATACGATTAATCCGGCATGGGCTACGTGAGCTCCAAGTAGCTTACCGGACAAATTGATAAGTCTGGCATTCCCAGCCCACCAAGCAAAGCCGGTGGTTTCTTGGTCACGACCAGCTAAAATGAAAGTTCCATTAAAGAGCGTTTCCACGTGGTAGAACCTCCTCAGGGAATATAAGATTTTCATGAGGCTGATCCTGAGCTGCCATCCACGCACGAATACCCTCGTTTAAAAGAATATTTTTGGTGTAGAAAGTCTCAAATTCAGGATCTTCCGCTGCACGGATTTCCTGGGAAACAAAGTCATAGGCACGTAAATTCAGAGCCAGGCCAACTACGCCAATAGCACTCATCCATAAACCGGTGACGGGTACAAATAGCATAAAGAAATGTAACCAACGTTTATTGGAAAAAGCAACACCAAAGATTTGGGACCAAAAGCGATTAGCAGTGACCATTGAATAAGTTTCTTCAGCTTGAGTTGGGTTAAAAGCACGGAAGGTATTTGCACCATCACCGTCCTCAAATAGAGTGTTTTCTACGGTCGCTCCATGAATAGCGCATAACAGAGCCGCGCCTAATACTCCGGCAACTCCCATCATATGAAATGGGTTCAACGTCCAATTATGAAATCCTTGGAAGAAAAGGATGAATCGAAATATCGCTGCTACGCCAAAACTTGGCGCAAAGAACCAACCAGATTGCCCCAGTGGATAAATAAGGAATACAGAAACAAAAACCGCAATTGGACCAGAGAATGAGATTGCATTATAAGGCCGCAATTGAACAGACCGAGCAAGTTCAAATTGGCGTAACATGAAACCTATTAGTGCAAAAGCCCCGTGCAGAGCTACAAAAGTCCATAAACCGCCTAATTGACACCAACGAGTAAAATCTCCTTGGGCTTCTGGTCCCCATAGTAGCAACAAAGAGTGTGCTAAACTATTGGCAGGGGTAGAAACTGCTGCGGTTAAGAAATTACAACCTTCCAAATAGGAACTAGCCAATCCATGGGTATACCAAGAAGTTACAAAAGTTGTCCCTGTAAACCAACCCCCTAAAGCGAAATAAGCACAAGGAAAGAGTAATAGGCCGGACCATCCTACAAAAACGAAACGGTCCCTTCGTAACCAGTCATCCATAGTATCAAATAGATCATTTTCTTCTTTAGGAACTCTACCAAGGGCTATAGTCATATGGATCCTCCTATTCAATTACTTCAACCATTTCCGAGCACCTCATGTCACTTCCAAGGCATATGATAGTTTTATTATCTGTGGACGATATGTTTCTCGTTCAATGCCCTTTTTCAATGGTCTCGAAGATATAAAATTTTTATTTTTATCTATGGAGTAACAACCGAGGTCGTGGTAAATCCATGAATTTGATTCGATTTGTTTTTCTTATACTATAGAAATAAACATTTCAATTCAGCATTATTTCATGACTCCTATTTCAAAGCCTATCTTTTACTTTTAAGAGAAAAATAAAAATAAAAGTAATCCCTATATCCCCATTCCCTATCTATTTCATGGGTGGAAGAACAGAAAAGGAGGATTCTAAAAAAAAAAAAGACTTTCGAAATCTATTTTTGTGTAGCGGAAAGGAGTTGCGATTTCTTCTTATTCCTATAGAACATCTAGTAACAAGAATCTAAAATCGTAAATAACAAAAAATTCTTGTCTTGTGCGGTCTAAGTCTAAGGAAATAAAAAAAATTCGCTTATACAATTTCATCTACCTCGAATTTATATATCAGAATAGCGGATAGAGGCATTATTTAAGGAGTCAGGTCTACTTAGCTTTATGGTTCTTTCCAATTTTATGTTGGGTTTGATAAGAACCCCTTTTTGCTTTCTTGATAAATAATCGACAAAAAAAGCGTTTTTTCTTTTTTATATAACCTGCTTGTTTTATTATAACAAGTCTTAGAGGGAAATGCCCGCTAAAGAGAAAATCTATCTGATTGTCTCTCGGACAATCTCGATTTTGAGAAATAAAAAACAAGAATTTTCTTCTTTTTTTTATTAACATTAAGAAAAAAGAATATAACTAAAATGGAATTGGCAATATAATTTTTATAGACTTTTGAAAGAAAAAAAAGGGTTTTTTGCAATCGTTATTTCTTGTTTCTATCATATAACATAAACTTTTTGATTTGGAACGGGGAGAGATGGCTGAGTGGACTAAAGCGGCGGATTGCTAATCCGTTGTACAATTTTTTTGTACCGAGGGTTCGAATCCCTCTCTTTCCGCTCCCTCGGATCATTTGGGACTTTCGAATTGGAAGGAATTCTGACCCCCGGATTTTCTCATAGATAAATGTACGAAACAAATCCCATTTGTAAGATAAAATTAAAAAAAAAATGGAATTTTTACTCCTCGCGCCCAGGATTCCGTCCTGGGTCATTAGATAAGAATCCAAAGATAAAGAGTGAAACAAAGAATATTACTACTGTATAAACAAAAAGTTTGAGAGTAAGCATTACATAATCTCCAAGATTTTTTTTTAAGGAATAGATTACCGGTTTTTCCTTACCACACGGATCCACTAGGATGGATTTTTATTTTGATAGTTAAAAATGTAAAAATGAATTCTTGAAAAAAAATGGGAAGAATTCATTTATAATAAGCACTCTTAATCAATATAAAAAATAGGGTTAGGTATTGTGTTAGGTACCTAAAGGTACCTGCTCAACGTAGGTGCAGAAGGGTAGAAATGTTGATCCAAATTTATTGCTGCAGCTATCCATTCAATGTAGAAGAATTTGCATTTTAGAATCGAAGGTTCATAATATAAAAGTTCTCGTCTTTTACCCATTTTTCTAATTTTTTGGAATGAATACATCATTCAATTTGGCAGACAGAGTACTAAACATTTCATCGAAAACTTACAGCAGCTTGCCAAACAAAGGCTAATAGAAAAAAGAATAGAGGTATGACAGGCATAACATCCACGATTGGATTGAAAATAGCATAAGCTTCGGGCAATTTGGCAAAGAAAAAACTAGTCGGATAAAGAACAGAATTAAAACAGATACAGGTTAAACTAAGTATATTAGGCATAACAAGCATTTCATTCTTGGAGAGTAAATAATTGGATTTTGATTGAGTTATTTTTCTAAGGGAAAAAGGAAAAGGCAGATTCCAAATCTTTTTTCTTCGGACTTTCCCAAATACAAAATACCTCCTTGTATTCGCACACTCAAATGAGTGTGGAATAAATTCGACTTTCATATAATATCTTAATAGAATTCCTTGTAATGATCAATGCATTTTTTTGATTCTCTATTATCTGCATGTCTAGAATACTAGTAAGAGAATATTCCTCATTTTTTATGTAATTGAAATGGGATTGACGAATAACAAATAAACATAATAGTGTTTATTAGTGTCGCATAAAATGAAATGGGGCGTGGCCAAGTGGTAAGGCAGCGGGTTTTGGTCCCGTTACTCGGAGGTTCGAATCCTTCCGTCCCAGATTGTTTCTGATAGTAATCCGCACGAGACAAAAGTTTATTAATATTAATTTATTAAATATTAAAGAGAATAATGGTATCTTATGAACTCTTAGATTAGATGCATTTCTAAGCATTCACTTTTTTTCTCAGAAAACTTAATAAAGTCTTAAGTCCAGTCAAATTCACTATCTTTATTTTCATGAAAAAATTGTGTCTATCAGGCACATTCAGGATATGCCTCGACTATAATTGACTTAATTATATTTTTTTTATTTTTTTTTGTATTCGAGTCGAAGAAGTACGGAAGTACGAGAATTCTATAACTACCAAAAAATTTCAATCTATTCATTGGAAAAGTTTATTTAGTTACATAGTTCATTTTTTTATTGTTACGGAAAAAAATATATTGCTAATCTAATTCTAATATAGTAATTAAATTAATTAAACTTTTTTTAAGGTTGATAGTTTATTTATTGGGGAAGAGTGGATCCTTCTCTTCTCACTTCAAAATTGATAATCTCGAGCCATCCGTTGAGAATGGGAATTTAAGAATAAATAAGTCTTAAGCAAACCCGTTTAGTCGTCTTTTTCGAACTATGTTTCATTCATATGATAGAATATGGGTTTAAATAAATCGGATCTTGGCGGGGGCTTTCCTGATAAATACTTACTTTATATTGCTCCATAGACAGCAAGTTTGAATTAGTATACACAAAACAAAACCAATGACTATTCATGATTCCATCCATATTGGATCAATTCTCTATACTACTTTGAAATGAAAAGAGGAATGTTTGTTATGGTAAAACTTCGTTTAAAACGATGTGGTAGAAAGCAACGTGCGACTTGAAGGACATGATCGATTGTGGATTTTGCTATCCATCATTTTCCATAGTAATGAAAATGCTCTTGGCTCGACATAGTCTGTTCTATATCTTCCCGAACCAAATTTGCGCTGGGTTGTTTGTTTTTAAGTAATTATAGTACACGATGGAGCTCGAGAGGATAGAATTTTTTTTATCAAGGGAAAGAATCTAGGGTTAGTGGAAACTAATAAATTAGGCCAACTTTGTCAGTCTATCCTTAATATGGAAAAGGAAAGGTTAAAATAATAAGAAAGTCTCGTTTTTGAAGATACAGAAAACTCTTTCAATTAAAAGTATATCAGAATTAATTCTTCTTATTTGATTTCTATAGAATAGGGAGATGCTTTATCTAAGGAAATAAGAAAAAAAGAGTATGTTGCTACTCTTTTGAAAGAAAAAAGAATCGGAATTCCCGAAGTAATGTCTAAACCTAAGGATTTCACAAATCAAAGATAAAGGATTCCAGAACAAGTAAACACAATTTTTAATTGTCTCAACAACAGAATTGGATCAGAATAAGGAATAAAAGTAAATTCGTTCGAAATGAGACAAAGAAAAGAGTTTAGAGACGACTCAAAAATTTTCGAAGGATTTTGCCTTTGAAGTCTATCAGTCAAAATTAGCCAACTTGAGTCATGAGTATAAATGAAATTTGTTTGTTGTGTAAGGAAATTAATGCACGTCATAGTCTAATTTCTATTATTATAGACAGAAATGAAAATCATTTTCTCGAGCCGTATGAGGATAAAACCTCCTATACGTTTCTAGGGGGGGGCGTTGTTTATCTACATCTATCCCAATAAGCTGTCTATCGAATCGTTGCAATTGATGTTCGATCTCGAAGAGAAGGAAGAGATCTTCGAAAAGTAGGTTTTTATGATCCGATAAAGAATCAAACTTGTTTAAATGTTCCAGCGATTCTCTATTTCCTTGAAAAGGGTGCTCAACCGACAAGAACTGTTTATGATATTTTAAGGAAGGCAGAATTCTTTAAAGAAAAAGAAAGAACTTTGAGTTAATTGAAGAACTAAATGAATAAATAAAGTAGGAGAAGATCACTAGTATTCCTCGTTCTCTAATTATTTAGACATAATTTCCCTCCTTCTTAGTCCTATTTGGATTTATGTCGTGCCAATCCAACATAAGCCCCTATTTTATTTACTTTTTCTATCTAATTTGTTTTCTTACCATTGTATTTCCATTGACAAAGGTCTATTGAACAAATAGAATTTGTAGATAGATTAGGTCTCTTTATCCTCACTGCATATTCTATTTTTCTTCCGACACTTCGCTCAAATGATAAGGGTGTTCCTCTTGCATGTATTTTCATACAAGATTTTTATTTCATTAAAATAAAATAAAAATCGCTAAAAAAGGAGCATTTTACCGTTGTAATCGGGGTCGCTCTTTTTTTAACCTTAGTGTAGTGGAATTTAAAGTGTAGTGGAATTTAACCGGCATCTGTTCATTTTGGCATTTGAGTTTTTTCATGGTCGATAAATTCTTTCTTTTGATGTCTTGCTAATTCAATGTTTTGACAGAAGCACGCGGTGTAATTCCATTGATTTTTGGATTTCGATCGTATCTAAGATCCTTATTTTTATCTGGGTTGCTAACTCAATGGTAGAGTACTCGGCTTTTAAGTGCGACTATGATCTTTTACACATTTTGATGGAGCAACAAATTCGTCCAGACTCTTGGTAGAGTCTAGAAGACCACGACTGATCCTCAAGGGTAATGAATGGAAAAAATAGCATGTCGTAAAAAAATCAATTGATTTTTTTTTTTGAATGGAATAAAAATTACGATTTTCTGGTTCTAGTGAATAAATGGATAGAGCCTGGCTCCAATTCTGGTAAAATAAAAAGTAACGAGCTTAACTTCCTAATTGGAACGACTCCCCGCTCTAATTAGACGTTAAAAATAGATTAGTGCCGGATGCGGGGAAAGGTTGGGTTTTCCTATGAGTGGACCCTTTTTTCTTTTTTTTTAGAAATCCTAATTATTCTTGATTATGAATTGAATAAGGGATATTGTGGATTGAATGTGTAAAAGAAACAGTATATTGATAAAGAGGCTCTATTCCAAAGTCAAAAGAGCAATTGGCCTGCAAAAATAAAAAATTTGTTCTGTTCTCTTTTAGAACAAACAAAAACAAATTGGGTAGAAAAGGAGCAGAAAAAGATCTGTGGATTAGACGCCCTTTCTTTCCAGGGTTTTTATTAAAAAATGTAACACCCTGTTCTGACCATATTGCACTATGTATCATCATTCGATAAACCGAGAAATGCTTCTTCTCTCTGATTATAAGTAGAAATAAAAATGGAAAAATTCGAAGGGTATTCAGAAAAACACAAATCTCGTCAACAATACTTTGTCTACCCACTACTCTTTCAGGAGTATATTTATGCATTTGCCCATGATTATGGATTAAATGATTCCGAACCTGTGGAAATTGTTAGTTGTAATAACAAGAAATTTAGTTCACTACTTGTAAAACGTTTAATTATTCGAATGTATCAGCAGAATTTTGGGATTAACTCGGTTAATCATACTAACCAAGATCGATTGTTGGATTACAAAATTGGTTTTTATTCTGAGTTTTATTCTCAGATTCTATCTGAGGGATTTGCAATCGTTGTAGAAATCCCATTCTCGCTACGAGAATTACCTTGTCCGAAAGAAAAAGAAATACCTAAGTTTCAGAATTTACGCTCTATTCATTCAATATTTCCCTTTTTAGAAGACAAATTTTTGCATTTGGATTATTTATCACATATAGAAATACCCTATCCTATACATTTGGAAATCTTGGTTCAATTCCTTCAATACCGTATCCAAGATGTTCCATCTTTGCATTTATTGCGATTCTTTCTCAACTACTATTCAAATTGGAATAGTTTTATTACTTCAATGAAATCCATTTTTTTTTTTAAAAAAGAAAATAAAAGACTATTTCGATTCCTATATAACTCTTATGTATTAGAATATGAATTTTTCTTGTTGTTTCTTCGTAAACAATCTTCTTGCTTACCATTAGCATCT